CATACTATTAAGTAAGTAAAATAGTTAAAAGATAATCTGGATTATGACACATCACTTATTCTACTGGATCTTACGGAGCCTGTTCATGCACAGCATGCTTGGGTCTGATCATAGAAAGGATTCTCTTCAAGCGAACCAGCCTAGCCCTATCCTCTTCATGGGGGGGCGGTTGGAACAAAGACACATTTGGTTGTGAATTCCAATGTAGCAGATAAAAGCATATTTCTGCACGGCTCAATCAATAGTTCAAGTCACACACTCCCATAATCCATTTTCTCTTCGGAGAATTCCCTTCAACTATTCGTCCATGTCAAATAAATAATACAATATTGTGGAGTTGAGGGAAAATTTCCAAATACATGTCTTATTCTTTGTCAATAATCCATATTTGTAGCAATGAAATATTATTGTTCCTCCCCCAAGTCAAGTAATAAGATAAATGATTGATTACAAATCTCTATGATCTATATTCTTTATAAAGGACCAGAAATACCTTGCTTACGTATCATTAGAAAATGCATTAACATAAATACGGCAGTAAGAAGAGGTAATACAAAAGTGTGCAAACTATAAAAACGAGTCAAGGTGGACTGTCCCACACTAGCACTTCCGCGCAATAACTCTACTAAAGGCGATCCGATTACCGGAATCGCTTCCGGTACGCCCGTTACAATTTTGACTGCCCAATACCCAATTTGGTCCCAAGGTAAAGAATAACCTGTTACACCAAAAGATGCGGTCAATACAGCCAGAACCACGCCTGTAACCCAAGTCAATTCGCGAGGTTTTTTAAAACCACCTGTGAGATACACACGAAATACGTGCAGGATTATCATTAGGACCATCATACTTGCCGACCATCGATGAACCGATCGGATTAACCAACCAAAGTTAGCTTCCGTCATTATGTATTGAACAGAAGCAAAAGCCTCAGTAACGGTCGGACGGTAGTAAAAAGTCATAGCAAAGCCTGTAGCTACTTGTACTAAAAAACAAGTAAGCGTAATTCCTCCTAGACAATAAAATATGTTGACATGAGGAGGAACGTATTTACTAGTTATATCATCTGCAATCGCCTGAATCTCGAGACGTTCTTCGAACCAATCGTAAACTTTATTGAGATAGGTAAACCGAGGAGACTCCCCCTCCGAGAACCGTATATGAGAATTTCATCTCGTACAGCTCAAACAAAAACACCCAAATACTGGGTGAAAAGGGTATGGAATAGAAAATTGGAAACTTCTTAATCTTCTGATTCAATCTTATCTAAAGATACGAAAGAGTCAAAATCAGAAAGCTCTTCTTTGTGGTTATAATTAGAATGCCAAAAAATCAAGTCGGCTCACTTGTCTTGATGTTGATCGTTACAGGCCTCTTGAATCTTCTATTTACCTATTTCTTTTTCTTTGATTTGTTATTTTTATTTGTATGTAATGCGGTTTTACTTTTGTTTTATTTATTATTGATAGGAATTTTCTTGTTAAGACCCTATGAATCAATTGAAACCTCAGATTCATACTAGAACCACGATGATTCAATAAAACCTTCAAACTAAGTCCAAAGATTCCCCGAGTAAGAACCATTGGATCATCATTTATTCAACGAGGAGAATAGATAAACTTACTAAAAACAAAGAAACGTTTGTCCTTTGAGCAAAATCAAAGCAGAAATTGGAATTTGAAAGATTTTTCTTCTTTCAATTTCGAACTTTTTATAATTTTTGAATCCGGCCGCGAGGTCTGAATATTAAGTATGAATCATAGTTCGAATACTTCGTGATCTATTTCCTGTATTCCGTGCTCCAGATACTAGAATAAATATCCGACGGGGTAAAACCATCTCTATCAAGACGACAGACCCATTCTCTGTACTATCAATAGGATCAATTATAACAAGTCACACACTCATATTCCGGAAATACAGAAACAAAAAATTGCGCGGTCGAACTACCAAGTCGAACTACCAAAAAAAAATGAGTTAAAATAAAAATCCGGGACCTAAATGCTTCCCTTTTTGTATTTAAAAGCTAGGATTTTGTGGTTCTTGTAACTCTAATTCAGTGAAATTCCATCCAGTAAAACGGAAGAATTATAAATCTCCAAAATAATAGATAGGAATATCGCAAATAGGGCCATTGCGACACCCATCAAAGGAGTAGTTCCCCATCCAGGAGCTACTTTACCATATTCCGAATTCAATGGTTTCAATAAATCCCCTACAGCAGTTCGTCTTGGACCAGATCTAGAACTACCCTCAACAGTTTGTGCAGCCATAAATCCTATTTTGTATTCATTGAGATCTGTTGACTTTGTATACCATTCCGTTGTAAATAAACGATCTTATCATAGATCCATTGTGGTCTTGAAATTATATAAGAATGGAAACAGCAACCCTAGTCGCCATCTCTATATCTGGTTTACTTGTAAGTTTTACTGGGTACGCCTTATATACTGCTTTTGGGCAACCCTCTCAACAACTAAGGGATCCATTCGAAGAACACGGGGACTAGTTGACGTAACGGGCCTCCCAATATTGCAATATTGGGAGGCCCATTACGTCAATTGAGATAATGAAAAATCATTTCATTTTTTTAGTTGGAACTTTAGGTGGTTCTCGAAAAAAGATAGCGAAAAAAATGATCCCTAAAGTCGAGACTAAGAGGAATGTATAAACCAATGCTTCCATAAATTCGATCGCGGTTTACAATTATAGCTTCCATACCTGTTTATTTGGGATTATCTCCCGAATTAAAGAATAAAGAAAAAAGAAGAATCAAAGAAAAGGCGGCGATTTCAATCCAGATTTCTCCAGAACCTTATGTAAAATCACAAACAGAAAATAGAAACCAGAAGCGAAAAATAACAGAGCAATGTTGCATCAGACTATTTGTCTTCTTGTCGTTGGATCTCCAAGTTTTTGGAATGCTCCAAATTCCACTTGAGCATCCAAATCTGGGTCAATACCAGCAAAAACATCTCTGAACAGGGTTCTAGCACCATGCCAAATGTGTCCGAAGAAGAAGAGCAGAGCAAACGAAGCATGTCCAAAAGTAAACCAACCCCTTGGACTGCTACGAAAAACACCATCGGATTTCAAAGTAGCACGGTCTAATTCAAAAATTTCACCCAATTGAGCCCGTCTAGCATATTTTTTCACAGTAGACGGATCACTATAACTCACTCCATTCAGTTCGCCACCATAGAACTCAACAGTTACACCTACTTGTTCGACACTATACTTCGATTCTGCCCTTCTAAAAGGAACATCGGCTCTAACAATTCCATCTCCGTCTACCAAAACAACTGGAAATGTTTCAAAAAAAGTAGGCATACGACGTACAAAAAGTTCACGCCCTTCTTTATCTCTAAAGATAGGGTGTCCTAACCACCCGACAGCTATTCCATCCCCGTTATCCATTGAACCCGCTCTGAATAATCCCCCTTTCGCCGGATTATTTCCGATGTAATCATAAAAAGCTAATTTTTCAGGAATTTTAGACCAAGCTTCTGATAAACTTTGATTTTCGGCTAGTCCAGCACTAACTCTTCGATATATTTCTTGCTGAAAGTATCCCTGATCCCATTGATAACGGGTGGGACCAAATAATTCGATGGGGGTAGTTGCTGAACCATACCACATAGTTCCAGCAACAACAAAAGCTGCAAAAAAGACAGCAGCGATGCTGCTGGAAAGAACGGTTTCAATATTGCCCATACGTAATCCTTTGTATAGACGTTGAGGCGGACGGACACTAAGATGGAATAAGCCTGCTAAGATGCCCAATGTCCCTGCTGCAATATGATGAGAGGCTATTCCTCCTGGAACAAAAGGATCAAAACCTTCCACACCCCACGCTGGATTTACAGCCTGTACCTTTCCAGTTAGTCCATAAGGGTCGGACACCCATATTCCAGGACCATACAATCCTGTTACATGAAATGCGCCAAACCCAAAACAAGCTACTCCGGAGAGAAATAAATGAATTCCAAAGATCTTAGGCAAATCCAAAGAAGGTTTTCCTGTACGTTCATCACCAAATATTTCTAGATCCCAATACACCCAATGCCAAATAGCTGCCAAGAAGCACAAGCCAGAAAACACAATATGTGCCCCAGCTACACCTTCGTAACTCCAAATACCCGGATTCGTTATCGTCCCTCCTGTAATACTCCAACCGCCCCATGAATTGGTTATTCCTAAACGAGTCATGAAGGGTATAACGAACATACCTTGTCTCCACATTGGATCAAGAACGGGGTCGGAGGGATCAAAAACTGCTAATTCATATAGAGCCATTGAACCGGCCCAACCAGCAACCAGAGCTGTATGCATTATATGGACAGAAAGCAAACGACCGGGATCATTCAATACGACGGTATGAACACGATACCAAGGCAAACCCATGGGAATACCCCTTTATCAACAAAAAATAGACACTATGTAACTTTATTGCATTATTGCATTGAAAAAAAAAACTATGCTATGGACCGCCCTTTTTTTTTCAGCCGATTATCTCGGAAAAAGGATTAATATTTGTTCTATTCTTTTAGTATTTAGTAATAATGGAACAGTTCGGTTCGTAGGAAAAAAGAGAAGCAGATCTATTCTATACTCGATAAGTACCAATACGCAATGGGGGTTGATTCCCTTTTCTATGAGCGAATGCATCTATATTTGGTCATCATTCAAAGGGCCTATTCGTAAGAATTTTCCTTTCTTCATTCTGTTTTCCTTTACTTTATTTTCTGAACTTATTCAATCTATATATAAAATCTATATATAAAATATGATAAAGGCCGATATTATTAAGATAATAAGCACATTATTACGCTTCCACATCAAAGTGAAATAGAGTACTTAATTCTTTTTTCTTTCAGTTTATGCCTATTGGTGTTCCAAAAGTACCTTTTCGAAGTCCCGGAGAGGAAGATGCATCTTGGGTTGACGTATAGTGCGACTTGTCAGATATATTGGGTCATATGGGATTTCCCCATTCTCTCCCTCGATGGAGATATCCTCTGTTTCACCCCCAAAAACAAAATTGAATTATCAAAAATTTGTAGCGTGAAGCGCAATGAAGTGCAAATAGATCCGTTTTGTGAGGAGGTATCTAGATTAATATAATATTAGTAATTAAAATAATTTATGGTTGGCTTGGCTGGACCAATAAAATGAAGTATCCAGGCTCCGTTTAAAAAACCCAATTGGTAATATATTTATGATTATTACTTATATCATAAACGATTCGATTTCGTTAAATAGGAATGATCTCAAACTGTTAATTAATCGAATCCAAAAGGGAATGAATATGAATACGTCGAATATTTAGCAGAAGGCATGAAAGAAATGAATTGAAAAAAAGGGGGGGGGTAATAGCAAAAAAAAAAGACGTGGTATTGGGGTCATTTGTCCTATATGTACAAATCTAAATCGGGCAGATCCTTACTCGGAGTAGAGCATAAACCTAAAAAAATTGAAGAAGCCCATTCAGGAACAAGAAAATGACATCGTGATTTTTGAATCGGATCTCGATGAAAAAATACATCAATGAAAGGTTAGTTCGATAAGTTTAGTGAATTGTTTTTTCTATTATAGGAAAACCCGCCAAAGTCATCGTTCTTGAAAAATGGAAGAAAAGCCCCTTCGCTAGAAGTTAGAAAGAACCCGCTATGAAAAAAGAAAAAGGGCTGGAGTTTACACATTGATTTTTTTCGCATGTTGAACCGTATGCATCAAAAGGTGCCTGTACGGCTCCTAAAGGATAGAATTTTATCCTAATCAACCGACTTTATCGAGAAAGATTACTTTTTTTAGGCCAAGAAGTTGATAGCGAGATCTCGAATCAACTTATTGGTCTTATGGTATATCTCAGTATAGAGAATGATACCGAGGATCTTTATTTGTTTATAAACTCTCCTGGCGGCTGGGTAATACCCGGAATAGCTATTTATGATACTATGCAATTTGTGCAACCAGATGTACACACAATATGCATGGGATTGGCCGCCTCAATGGGGTCTTTTATCCTGGTCGGAGGAGAAATTACCAAACGTCTAGCATTCCCTCACGCTTAGCGCCAATGAGTTTTTTATTTGAGAGAAAAAAGAAGACTATGCCTTCACCATATGAATTATTAATATTCAGTAATAATAGCATGGCACTTCGAATTCGATATCCAAATTCTTTATTGTTTTTTTTTTTCAAAAGATTCTCGATTATGTATCGAAAGAGTAGTATGAGACAAACGAAGGGTATTTACGACTTTATCTTACCTATCGTAGGCCTATTTCAGCGTCACAAACTTTTTTCACACCAGAGGATTATTAACAGGATTTAGGTTATCAAAGAGTACAAAAATAAAAAAAAAGAAAGAAACTTTGGGATTGCTGAATAACAGCCGAAATAAATATAGAAAGCAACGGGGCCATCATAGTATTTTTTAACTCCTCCAAAAAAAAAAGAAGGGTGGTAATTGGATCATTTACGATCTGGGTATAAGAGACCCCATATTTTCTCTTTCTTCGATGAAAGGTAAAAAAGTGAAGTCCATTGGAGAGCCGTATGCAATGCGAAAAAATGCCCGTACGGTTGTTCAATTCTATCTTTTTCTTATTATTTCTCTCTTCCCCTCCACGGATCGTCGAGCTATAGGAATCTTTTATTATGTTATATTATCTATATCATTTTATTATGTTATCTTATCTATATAATCAGGGTAATGATCCATCAACCTATTGCCGCTTTTTATGAGGCACAAACGGGCGAATTTATCCTGGAAGCGGAAGAACTACTGAAACTGCGCGAAACCCTTACAAGGGTTTATGTACAAAGAACAGGCAAGCCTTTATGGGTTGTATCCGAAGACATGGAAAGGGATGTTTTTATGTCAGCAACAGAAGCCCAAGCTCATGGAATTGTTGATCTTGTAGCGGTTGTATAAAAAATAGCAGTGATTTCACGCAAATACACGATTTCAGCTTTTATCTTCTTACTTCTTAAGGGTTTAATATTCTATTAATCTATTAAATAGAAGAAATTCATAATCGTCCGGTTAGGATCGATCTAAACCAACCCCTAATGTATAATTCAGCATGCCAACTATTAAACAACTTATTAGAAACCCAAGACAGCCAATCAGAAACGTCACGAAATCCCCCGCTCTTGGGGGATGCCCTCAGCGCCGAGGAACATGTACGAGGGTGTATGTGCGACTCGTTTAAATCATGGGTTGAGACAAAACAAAAGAAAGAAAACCAATTTTCCAATATCAATGATCAGTACCATTGAATCGGATAGAATGGAAGAACTCCATTCACTATACTAAAACTAAAAAAGATAGATCTATCATATCTTTCTATTGTGTATGAAATTTATGGTTTCCATTGGTGCAAATTCAATCACTTCAATTTGCAATTTAAGATGAGAAAGAATTCCCCATTGGTAACAAATCGTTATCCATTAAGCGGGGGGAAATCCTATTTAAAAAGCGGAAAGATTATCTTTCTACTCTTGCAAGAACGGACTAACAGGGTCAGCTACCCAACCAAACTTCATAATTAAATACCGTTACTGTATAAGGTATATCTCGTTAGGAAAGACCTATTACTGGAAAATTCATGGGTAGAGCCAAAGAGTGGTAACTGTACAAGTTACCAATACAATAGGATTGATTAAATGAAGGAAAGGGCTCCGGTGTATAGAAAGGACCTCACCGTTTAAGAAGTAACCATAGAGACGATGGAACCCACAATTTCTTTATCTATTTCTATTTCCTACTTTATTTTATTTCCAATGCGCCTATAAAAAAGGAAAAAAGTGTGGTCGGGAAGGTTATAGTAGCAAAAGCCATTGGAATTTTCATCTTATAAATTGGAAGAATCCGTTTTGTTATTAATAGACTAGGAAAGGGGAAATGAATAACTGAAAGAAAGGAAATCGATTAGTTATTCATCAAAGTTTCATTTATTCAATGACCAGAATTAGACGAGGATATATAGCTCGGAGACGTAGAACAAAACTTCGTTTATTTGCCTCAAGCTTTCGCGGGGCTCATTCAAGACTTACTCGAACAATTACTCAACAGAAAATAAGAGCTTTGGCTTCGGCTCATCATGATAGAGATAGGAAAAAAAGAGATTTTCGTCGTTTGTGGATCACTCGAATAAATGCAGTAATTCGGCGAAATCGAGTATCCTATATTTATAGTAGATTAATACACAATCTGTATAAGGGGCAGTTGCTTCTTAATCGTAAAATACTTGCACAAATAGCTATATCAAATAGTAATTGTCTTTATATGATTTCCAATGAGATCATAAAATAAGGAGGTTGGAAGGAATCTTCCAGAATCTTTTAAATGGAGTTCTCTGGAGAATGAACTCCGGGAAGGTAGAATAGAAATTACTATGATAAAATCGTCAAAATGAGCGAACACGCTCAATAAAAAAAGATTGATTCTTATTCCCCAATTCTTTTTTTTCTTACAACACAACGGATTCCAGGATTTGTTGACCAAAACTTTGAGTTCTGATTGGAATTTTGATTCAATTGAGGAGTAAGCCTATTTTTTTCTGGTTCTAAGACCAGTAGTTCTAGCGGTCGACTCACTTCTTTCAAATTGTTTCTCATTATTAAGAAAGGGTAACGAAGATAAAATACGAGCTTGTTTTATAGCAATAGTAATTAATCGTTGTTCTTTTAAGGTCAATCTATTCACTCGTCTAGATAATATTTTTCCTTGTTCACTAATAAATCGACTAATTAAACTCATGTTTCTATAATCAATTCGATCCCCCGATTGGATCGGGGGCAAACGCCTACGAAAAGATCGCTTGGATTTAAGAAAGAGTCGCTTGGATTTATCCATAATTTTTTGATTCCTTATCCTTAAAATCCTAATCGTTAAAATCCTATTCCGATCCAATCAAAAATGATTTCTAAAATCAATTAATAGGATTTGTTTGTCTCTATTTAGTTGTTTCTATATATCTATCTAATTTTTTTTCATGTTCCTTGGAAGAGTGACACACAAGGACTCGGTTCGATCTATATCTATTTCTTTATCTCCCCATGAATTGTATGTTTGGAACAATAGGGACAGAATTTTCTCAATTCCAATCGACTAGGTGTATTGTGTCGATTCTTTTGAGTAATATATCTGGAAATACCCGCCAATTCCTTATTAACACCGTTTCGAACACAACTGGTACATTCCAAAATAACCCTTACTCGGACATCTTTACCCTTGGCCATGAACCTCCTTTCGGGTTTTGATTCACCCAACTTTTCTATTTTCCGATCCAAAGCGAATAAGAAGAAAGGAACCAAAAAAACTAGAAGTTGCTAACAACTCAAAATCCAATTCTGAAATAAAGATTTTGTTGCAATCCATATAGTAAATAGTAAGTAATACAAAAATTTCTAACTATATTTCTACTCACAGTACAGTATTTCATTTAAGTATCTTGTATTGTATGATACTCTTCCCCTAGCCACATTTCCATTTCGCTTTTCTTTTAACTTTCACTCTATTTTGAGTTTAATTGGAGCCTGAACCCGAGTTTCGCTGAGGTTGAATCCACTCTTTTCTTTCTCGTTCGCCCCTTATTCTATCTATCGAATTCAAAAAAAAAAACAAGAAAAGAGGGGAACGAGAGACAAATATTTGATTCTATCAATACTCTTCTTCACCCCTTTCTATGTCAATAACTAGAATGAAAAAAAAGGAAATGTCAACGCATCGGGGAATAAACGATTGATTTCTATCAATAAACCTGCTAAAGACCCGAACCATAGAGTGCTTAGTACCGGGGCCACGGAAAGATATGTTTTTAGATCTCGCATTGAAAATCCTCCTTCTTTTTTTTGTATTCCATATTGTAATACATTATGGTAAGAGATGTATATGTAGTTAAAGACCCCTTCTATTTGTGTGCGGAATCCCTAATTCAAATTGAAATGTGCAATGATTCGGTAGATAAGATTTTTTTCTTTTTCTTAAAGCAAAAAAATGGGTCCCTTTCCGTCTGAGAATTCCCGAGAAAAATATTCATTTATTATATGTTATATGATATGAGACGAAAAAAAAGAAATACCGAGATCCATTTTGCATATCAATGGAGGAAAGAGAATAAGGATGTGGAAAACAAGACGGGGATTCTCTACAATGATACTGTAGACCAATTGAAAGGGATGTAGCGCAGCTTGGTAGCGCGTTTGTTTTGGGTACAAAATGTCACGGGTTCAAATCCTGTCATCCCTACCTATTACTGTTCAGAGGAACAGTAACGAGAGATCTATTTTGATCGATTCAATTTGGACATACATAATCTTTAATGATATGTGATAGTATACACATGCAAGAAATATTTATTGGCGTTAGAAAAAAAAAGAATCCCCCCCCCTTATGGTCTTTTCCGTTGTGATAAGAAAGCGCTCTTAGTTCAGTTCGGTAGAACGTGGGTCTCCAAAACCCGATGTCGTAGGTTCAAATCCTACAGAGCGTGATGCCGCTCTTGCCTTGTTAGCTTGGTAGATCGAAAATTACACTAAACTGAAATAATTGAACAGCAATCTGAATTTGACCTTGACCTCCCCCGGATTAAATTAAATCAAATTAAATTAAGTAAGGGGGGGTCAGTTAAAAAAAGAGATGTTAATTAATCAAAGGTCCAACTGATCACCACGTCTGTATTGTAAATATGCGGTTACGAATAATCCAGCCAAAGTAATAGGAATTAGACCTAAGACGATTCCAAACAGAAAAACTTCAATCATTTAAATTTAATTTATTTGAAAGGGGTAAAAGAGAGGTAATATCTATCCCTAAATATTAATCCGTATTGTCTAGGAATCTCAATGCCCAATAATTGGTAATTAACACGGTAAGGAACTAGAGAATATCTGGAATACCACAGAAAGATTTCTTTTTATGAATTATTCATTCAATGAATTTCAAATAAGTCCTATCTTATTCAGACCAATAAATAGAGCCGAAGTTATAGTTAAAGCCGCTAGTAGAAAACCGAAATAACTAGTTATAGTAGGCATGAAGGAGCTAAAGGAAATATCTTCTTTTTCTACATATGTTTCTAAAGCACTTCCCTAAGTTTCAACTTTTAAAAGATACGAGGATAAGCAAAAATACCCTACCAATTGAAAGTTTTTGTTTTTGATTCATCAATCTTTTTTGATTCATCAATCTTTATAGAAGGTACTAACAAAAATCGAGTGGCAGGGATCGAAAAAGAAATCAATTCATAATCTTTGACATTTGACATGGACCCATCTCACGATTCCGAATCAACAGATTCGTTGGGCAACTCTTGAGTAAACTAATATTAAAATAATAATCAAATATTAAAATAATAATCAAAACTGTGTCATATAACTTCATTCCAAAAACGAAATTCTTTTTAAATCAATATGGAACAAACTTGGGGAATCGCTTCCATTTTGTATTTTGATTTTTTATTGTATCTAATAAATTTTCGAGTTTCGAATAAAGAGTGAACTTATACCTTACTTATACCTTATAATACCCTTTCTTTACTTTTTTTTTTTCCTTTAGATTCAGCAATAGGTTCATTCCCATAAGATCTCAAATGAGAATAAAAAAAGGTATGGCACGATCAGTCGAAAAAATCAAATTTTGATTTTGGTCCAATTAGATTCTAAAACTAATAATTCCTATTATCTTTTCCTTTCCAGATTTTACATTTTGTCTTTTCATATTCTTTTTATATATATAAAGCATAAAGCGCTTTCTCCTTGTAGTAAAGCCCGTTCTCCTTGTAGTTAGGTCAAGAAAAAACTTTGGATTTAATAGAACAAAACAATGCGCCCATCACAAATATCGATTATTAGAAGAGAAGCCTTTATAAGCTTTTTCTCCTTCTTTTATCGAATCCTATCTACCACCGTTACTTGTTTCTCGCCGACTAAGCAATTCCTTAAAAAAAAAAAGAGGGGGATTACAACAAAAAACCTCTTCTACACCTACGAAAAGGGGATTTGTAGATTTCACATCTACTTGAAGTGGGGAAATATGATAATCTTCGTCATGAATTATTATTATTAGAAAAAGAAAACAATTCGTCGGATTTCCATTTTACCTGATCTTCAATTTCTAGTCCGAAGCCAATAATGGAAATGGAGAGAAAAGAAACCCCATACTACAGAAATTTGATCAATTTTCTATTGAATGGTACACAGTTATACATCGACCAGCAAGAAGAAACGAAGAAAACAATTATCTAGCCCCGCATTTTGATACTGATTGAGGTTGCGTTGCTGTGTCAGAAGAAGGATAGCTATACTGATTCGGTATATTCTAAAAATACCCTTGGTACTATATTGACGATCTCACAAAAATGTAAATTCACTGAATTTACATTTACTGATCTTATCTTTTACGGAATCGATCCCCCTTTGACTGTACAAGAATATGTGGAGCTCAGCATGTCTGGAAGCACAGGAGAACGTTCTTTTGCTGATATTAT